ACGCAACGATGATTTTTTTCAACAAACCATAAAGACATTGGGACATTATATTTTGTTTTCGGAGCTTGAGCAGGAATAGTTGGAACTGCCCTTAGTCTCCTCATTCGAGCAGAACTGGGCCAACCAGGAAGACTTATTGGAAATGACCAAATTTACAATGTTATTGTCACCGCCCATGCCTTTGTCATAATTTTCTTTATAGTTATACCTATTATAATAGGTGGATTTGGAAATTGACTACTTCCCCTTATACTTGGTGCCCCAGATATAGCCTTCCCCCGAATAAATAACATAAGATTCTGGCTTCTCCCTCCCTCTCTCACCCTTCTACTCTCCAGAGGAATAGTAGAAAGGGGGGTCGGGACAGGATGAACTGTTTATCCACCGCTAGCAGCAGGAATTGCCCACGCTGGAGCATCTGTTGACATAGCAATTTTTTCACTCCACCTTGCAGGAGTATCTTCAATCCTCGGTGCCGTCAATTTTATAACTACATGCATTAACATGCGAACAAGAGGGATAACGATAGATCGTATGCCCCTTTTTGTGTGATCAATTTTTTTAACGGCTATCCTACTCCTTCTCTCACTCCCAGTTTTAGCAGGAGCTATTACCATACTACTAACAGATCGTAACCTTAATACCTCATTCTTTGACCCTGCAGGGGGAGGGGATCCCATTCTTTACCAACACTTATTTTGATTTTTTGGCCACCCAGAAGTATATATTTTAATTCTTCCCGCCTTTGGAATAATCTCCCACATTATTAGACAAGAATCTGGTAAAAAAGAAGCATTCGGATCCCTTGGTATAATCTACGCCATAATAGCAATTGGTATCCTAGGATTTATTGTATGAGCCCACCATATATTCACAGTCGGAATAGATGTAGATACCCGTGCCTATTTTACCTCGGCCACTATAATTATTGCCGTGCCAACTGGAATTAAAATTTTTAGGTGACTAGGAACCCTACATGGCACCCAATTCACCTACAGGCCACCTCTTCTCTGAGCACTAGGATTCGTCTTCCTATTCACAGTGGGAGGACTCACAGGAGTTGTCCTAGCTAATTCCTCCATTGACATGCTTCTCCATGACACCTACTACGTTGTAGCCCACTTCCACTACGTGCTCTCTATGGGAGCTGTCTTTGGAATCTTTGCCGGAATTGTTCACTGGTTCCCCCTGTTTACCGGCCTCTCTATAAACCCCTCATGATTAAAAATTCACTTCCTTATAATATTTATTGGAGTAAACCTAACTTTCTTCCCCCAACATTTCTTAGGACTAAACGGTATGCCCCGGCGCTACTCAGACTATCCTGACGCCTACATTACATGAAATGTGGTCTCCTCCCTTGGCTCCCTAATCTCCCTAATCGCCGTCCTAGGCTTCGTTATTATTGTTTGAGAAGCCCTGGCCGCAGCCCGACCAGTTATATTTTCCCTATTCCTCCCTTCCTCTGTGGAGTGACAGCACAATCTTCCCCCCGCTGACCACAGATTTATAGAAATCCCTATAATCACTAACTTCTAAAATGGCAGATCATTGCATAGGATTTAAGCTCCTAATAGGAAATTTCTTTTCTTTTAGAATTAATGGCAAGATGATCTGCACTCGGATTTCAAGATAGGGCTTCCCCCCTCATAGAACAACTAATTTTTTTCCACGACCACGCGATACTTATCCTTATTATAATTCTAACCCTAGTTACCTATATAATAGCCTCCTTATTCTTTAATACTTTTACTAACCGCTTCCTTCTAGATGGCCAAACCATCGAATTTGTATGAACAGCCCTCCCCGCTGTAATCCTTATCTTCATTGCCCTGCCATCACTACGACTCCTCTACCTCCTAGATGAAGTAAATAACCCAAGAGTTACTCTTAAAACAATCGGCCACCAATGATACTGAAGATATGAATACTCAGATTTTCTCCAAGTCGAATTTGACTCCTACATAATCCCCTCCAATGAGCTCCCAGACTCAGGATTCCGCCTACTAGACGTAGATAATCGAACTATCATTCCGATAAACACCCAAATTCGACTCTTAGTCTCCGCCGCCGACGTAATTCACTCCTGAACTATTCCAGCCTTAGGTATTAAAGTAGATGCAATCCCCGGACGACTAAACCAAGTAAGATTCACAATCAACCGCCCTGGTCTTTTCTTTGGGCAATGTTCTGAAATCTGCGGGGCAAACCATAGATTTATACCAATTGTAGTTGAAAGAACATCTATTAACTCCTTCCTAGATTGAATTTCATCTTCTAGAGAAGACTCCTCATTAGATGACTGAAAGTAAGTATAGGTCTTTTAAACCTATTATAGTAATGCGCCTACTTCTAATGACCACCCAAACCCCCTAAAAATTAGTTAAATCATAACACAGGTTTGTCAGGCCTGAATTATTACAATTGTAATATTTTTATATCCCCCAAATAGCCCCCCTCTTGTGATTAAACCTCTTTCTCTTTTTCTCTGTTATTTTTTTATTCTTCTTAATTATCAACTTCTTTATTAAACCTCCTTTTAAAATAGAATTTACCCCGGAGCAGCCTAAACCAGCTAAACTTTTCTGAAAATGATAACTAACCTATTCTCAAGATTTGACCCCCTCTCTAGCATTATAGGAATATCCTTAAATTGAACCTCAACTCTTCTAGGCCTTTTATTCATCCCGTACCTATTCTGAGCCATGCCCTCTCGCTGGTCCCTCCTTTGGTCCTCTCTTATATCAACACTACATAAAGAATTTAAAGTCCTCTTAGGGGTAAACAACTCCGGGGGCACCATTCTCTTTGTAAGCCTCGCTAGATTCATTGTATTTAACAACTTCTTAGGACTTTTACCCTACGTATTCACAAGAACAAGCCACCTAGCAATAACTCTCGCCCTAGCCCTGCCACTGTGGCTCTCCTTCATAATCTTCGGCTGACTTAATCACACCCAACACATATTTGCCCACTTAGTTCCCCTAGGAACCCCCGGCCCTCTCATACCTTTTATAGTTTTAATTGAAACAGTTAGAAATATTATTCGTCCGGGCACATTGGCCGTGCGGCTCGCAGCTAATATAATTGCGGGCCACCTTCTTCTTACACTCTTGGGGAACACAGGGCCCAGGCTAAGACTCACTCTCCTTAACTTTCTCATTATCTCCCAAGTACTCTTATTGCTACTTGAAGCAGCGGTCGCTGTGATTCAATCCTATGTATTTGCTGTCCTAAGAACTCTCTATGCCAGTGAAGTAAACTAATGACATCTCATGGGCACCACACATACCACCTAGTAGACATAAGACCTTGACCACTTACAGCATCTGTAAGAGCAATAATACTCACAACAGGCCTAGTTAAATGATTCCATCAATTTAACATAGACCTACTCCTCCTTAGCTTCGTCGCAATAATCTTAACTATAATTCAATGGTGACGAGATGTAACTCGAGAAGGAACCTACCAGGGGCTCCACACGTCACGAGTTATAGTTGGCCTGCAGTGGGGAATAATCCTCTTTATTACCTCCGAAGTTTTATTCTTTTTTTCTTTCTTTTGGGCCTTCTTCCACAGAAGCCTCTCCCCCACAGTAGAACTAGGAAGATGCTGACCGCCAATTGGAATTCAGGCCTTCAACCCTTTCCAAATCCCCCTCCTCAATACAGCAGTCCTTCTGGCATCAGGGGCCACGGTTACATGAGCCCACCATGCCCTTATAGAATCTAACCACTCTCAGGCACTCCAAAGACTCGCGCTCACAGTAACACTAGGAGTCTACTTTACCGCCCTCCAAGCTTTCGAATATATTGAGGCCCCCTTCACTATCGCCGACTCAGTGTATGGAGCTACTTTTTACGTGGCTACAGGATTCCACGGCCTTCACGTTATTATTGGCTCAACATTTTTAATAATCTGCCTCTACCGAATATACATATGCCACTTCTCCGCCAAACACCACCTCGGATTTGAAGCGGCCGCCTGATATTGACATTTTGTAGACGTCGTTTGACTATTCCTCTATATCTCCATCTACTGATGAGGAGGATAACATATTTTTCTAGTATAAAAAGTATAGTTGACTTCCAATCAGCAGGTCTGGACTACCAGGAAAAATAATTGTAATCGCAACTTTCTTAACTCTCTTAATTCTCCTTATTAGTTGTGCTGTAATAATCATTTCTTCCATTTTAGCTAAAAAAACAATTTCAGACCGAGAAAAAAACTCGCCCTTTGAGTGCGGGTTTGACCCCAAGGGGTCAGCCCGGCTTCCCTTTTCACTGCGATTTTTCTTAATTGCAGTTATTTTCCTGATTTTTGACGTAGAGATTACCCTTCTACTTCCCCTCGCCTCAATTATCAACTTAAGAAACATTAGAACCTGAATATTCACCGGAGCTTTCTTCATCTTAATTCTCCTCTTGGGCCTCTACCACGAATGAAATCAGGGAGCATTAGACTGAGCTAACTAAAGAAATTATAGTCAAAAATGATATTTGGGTTGCATTCAAAAGGTGCCTTTTATGGCTAATTTTGATTAGGAAGCGAAAATCGCATTTAGTTTCGGCCTAAACCTTGGCACCTTATGCCCCTAATCGACTTAGTTAAAGCCAAAGAGAGGCATATCACTGTTAATGATATAATTGAAGTTCCCTTCTAACTAAGCGGAGTGAGGTGTCTCAAGAAGAAGCTTCTAACTTCCCCCTTAAGCGGTTAAAATCCGTTTTCACTCCTGTTATTATAGTGTAAAAAACACACTACATTTTCGTTGTAGAACTAAAGGTTTCACCCCTTTTAAAAACAATCATACTCAAAGACTTACCGTCACCTCTACAGCTTCAATGTAACGCCCTTAGTCTTAGGCTATTTAAGTATATTATAATAACTACAAAAACCATTAATCATATTAAAAAGACAACTATATACATCTTGATATTATTATCTTGAGCTACCTGCAGATAATTAGAAGAAGTTATAAAAAAAGAATAGGCCCCCTGCCCCCCATAGTGCTCAGATCACCCCCTATCTCCCGTTTGATGATAAAACCTCCCTGCCTTTAAAAATAAGTTCCTAACCCCACGAGTTGATAAAAAAGGTATAAACCACATTGACCCGGCAAAACCAACTGGGCAGTACTGCTTAATAGACTTTAACAAATAATTTACAGTTATAATATTCAAAAAATAGCCGAGTAAGCCCCCTACCAACCTTACGAACAAAGCCAACAATTTAAACTCCAAGCTCAAGCAAATTAAGTAAGGAGAAGGAAATACTAATCAAGAAAGAGCAGCTCCTCCAAAAATGGCCCCCAGCCCCAAACCAAGCATAGGGTAAGTTATAGTCCCATCCTCATCTCTCACGGCCACCAGCCCCCTCAAATTAAATTCACCCCTCAGGGTATAATAAACTAACCGAAAAGTATAACACACTGTTAAACCAGTGGCCAAAACAAATAATCAAAAGCAAACCTCATTTAAGGGACTTGCAAAAGCAACCTCCAAAATTAAATCCTTCGAGTAAAATCCCGCCAAAAACGGTGTCCCACAAAGAGCCAAATTTGCCAAATTTAACCTTATAACCCTAACCGGCATAAACTTAACTAGACCCCCTATCACCCGAATATCCTGATAGTCCCCCACCCTGTGAATGATAGACCCCGCACACATGAAAAGCAATGCCTTAAACAAAGCATGCGCCAATAAATGGAAAAAGGCAAGGCCCGGGTAACCCAGAGCTAAAATTCCTATCATTACTCCCAGCTGACTTAAAGTTGACAAAGCAATAATTTTCTTTAAGTCAGTCTCAAAATTAGCCCCAAGCCCGGCCATAAACATCGTAACCCTAGCCAACAAAAACAGACTAGTCTGAGCTAAAGTTCCCTCCAAAGCAGCTCTAAACCGAATTAAAAGATAAACCCCGGCAGTCACAAGGGTAGACGAGTGAACTAAAGCAGACACTGGAGTCGGAGCTGCCATGGCCGCAGGCAGCCAAGCCGAAAAAGGAATCTGAGCCCTCTTAGTCATCCCCGCTAAAACAACTAACCCGGTCACCCCTACAACCCCAGATAAAGCAGTGGAGTCCGTGTAAAACATAAAATTCCAGCCCCCTAACCTGAACATCAAAGCAATTCTTAAAAGAATTGCCACGTCCCCCACCCGATTTGATAAAGCCGTAATTATTCCCGCATTAGCAGACTTCTCGTTCTGGTAATAAATCACTAAGACGTAAGATACCAATCCTAGCCCATCTCATCCTAACAAAATCCTAACTAAATTAGGACTAACAATTAAGAACCCCATTGAAGCCACAAACCCAAGCACTAAATACATAAACCGATTTATATCCTTATCCCCCCTCATATAGCCCCCCCTATAAAACAAGACCATAGAAGAAATAAATGAAACAAATGAAAGGAATATTAAAGATATTCAATCCAAAATTAGAGTTATTACAACAGAGCAAGAATTAACGCTAATAATCTCTCACTCAATAAAAACAGAAGACCCCCTCCTTAACATTGCTAAAGAACCAAAAATGCACACTCTAGAAAGAAGCATTAAAAAAATCATACTTCTTAAATTCAATTTAATATTTCATAACACTATCCAAAATAAAACCCTATATCTCCGGATCCACAGACCGGTATTTTTCTTAAACTATTTGAATATCTTAAATATACCATCGTGCCCCCCTTTAAGATTAAAAGATTTAAAGGAAGTCAATGTAATATTAGTACCAAATATTCTCGCACTTTCCCTGAACAACAAGAAAACAAAGAACTAAAATACTTACCATGCTGACTTAAAGAATACATATATAAAGTGTATGCTGCCCTAAAAAAAGAGAGCAACCCCACCCCTAAAACCCTAACTTTAGACCAAGACACAACCCTAATAATTAACCTAATTTCCCCCAATAAATTCAATGTCGGAGGGGCAGCCATATTCCCAGCCCTTAATAAAAATCACCATAAAGCCATTCTTGGTATAAAATTCAAAAGACCCTTCCTCACCAAAAGACTACGACTCCCAACTCGCTCGTAGGCCATATTAGCTAAACAAAAAAGACCAGAGGAGCACAACCCGTGTCCCACCATTACAGAAACTGCACCCCCTAGCCCCCACCACCTAAACAACATTAGCCCGCATAAGACCAACCCCATATGAGCCACCGAAGAATAAGCAATCAAGGCTTTAATATCTGTCTGCCGCAAGCAAATAAAACTCACAACCACCCCGCCAATTACACCAACTCTCACCCAAACTCTCACAAACCTCTTACCAACCCCAGCGAATAAAGGAAGAACCCGAATTAAGCCATACCCCCCCAGTTTCAATAAAACTCCCGCTAAAACTATAGACCCTGCAACGGGGGCCTCCACGTGAGCCTTAGGTAACCATAAATGAACCATGAACATAGGTAACTTGACAATAAAAGCAAAAACAGTACAAACATACCAAATTGACAAAACTAACTTAGAGCCCTCCACTGCAGAGACCAGCCCCAAAGTCAAAGTTCCCTCTCTCCCGTATAGACTAATTAAAGACACCAATAAAGGTAACGACGCAAATAGAGTATAAAACAGTATATAGATCCCAGCCTGCAACCGCTCAGGCTGATAGCCTCAACCCAAAATTAAAATTAAAGTCGGAATTAAAGAACTCTCAAAGCACACATAAAACATTAAATAATCAAGGCAACAAAAAGTTAAAATCAACCTTAAAAGCAATAAAATATTTACAGACAAAAACAATGAAGAAAAATTTCCCCTGTCCTCTACCTTCTGCCTGCCTCCCACAACAAGAGCTATAATTCAAAATCTCAATAAAATCAAAATATAACTCACCGAATCTATGCCCAAACTAAGCCCTAGCCCCCCCATAAAAAATCCATTCACACAAAACAACCCAAAGACAAACCTTATAAAAAATAAAAGACCCTGCACCACAACTCAGCTTTGCACCCCTGTTAACATCAATAAACTGTAAAAAACAAATTTTAACATCGCAATACACTAAACCTCCTAAAATTATCATTACCGTGAGTACGAACCACAGATACCAGAAGCGCTAGCCCTAGGGCACCTTCGCAAGCCGCCAAAGTTAAAAAAAATAAAACAAAATACCTGTCGCCCCCCAAATTAACCAACATAACAACTATAAACCAAAAAATACTTAACATAATGTACTCCAACCTTAAAAGGGTGTTCAAAAGATGTTTCCGACCCCCAACAAAAGCCAGCAGGCCGCAAAATAAACTAAACATCGGAATAAAGTAAGATAACCTTAAAATTGCCATTACTAGATTTGATAGTTTAATAAAAACATTGGTCTTGTAAACCAAAAATGAATAAATATGTTCTCAAATCATCAGAAAAAAGACACTCCCATCTCTAGTCCCCAAAACTAATATTTTTAACTTAAACTATTTTCTGATATCTCTCTCCTACTCTTCACATCCTCAATTACCATTGCCCTCTCTATCTCGTTCACCCGGATGCTCCACCCTTTGGCCATAGGAACAACACTCCTCCTCCAAACAGTCATAATTTGTGTTACAGCCGGACTCTCCACAAGATCCATATGATTCTCATATATTCTTTTCCTAATCTTTCTAGGGGCTATATTAGTTCTATTCATCTACGTAGCCTCCCTTGCCTCAAACGAAGCCTTTTCTATTTCAGCAACTCTAACCATTATCATTTCCCTTATATTCTTCCTAAGAAGAATACTCTGACTTTTCGACCCGCTAGTGCCCCTTCTAAAAACCTGTATCGAAAGGTCATTCTTAGAGACCTCCCAATTTTTATTTTCAACCCAATCAACCCTTAGAATAATCTACAACCCTTCCTCTATAAATCTAACCCTATTCATTATCCTATACCTCCTCCTCACACTTATTGTAGTAGTAAAAATTACTTCAACCTTTTTTGGCCCTCTACGACTCTCTTAATGACAGCACCCATACGTAAATCTCATCCCTTACTAAGAATTGCAAACGGAGCCGTAATTGACCTCCCCTCCCCCGCAAACATCTCTATCCTTTGAAACTTCGGCTCCTTATTAGGCCTCTGCCTAGTTGTTCAAATTGCAACAGGAATCTTCCTGGCCATACACTACACAGCCCACATTGATCTAGCCTTCTCCAGAGTTGCCCATATTTGCCGAGACGTAAATTACGGCTGACTTCTACGAACTCTCCACGCAAATGGAGGCTCCTTTTTCTTTATTTGTATCTATGCCCATATTGGCCGAGGAATATACTACGGATCATTTACATTTATACACACATGATCTGTCGGAGTAATTATTCTCTTCTTAACCATAGCAACTGCTTTCCTCGGGTATGTCCTACCCTGAGGACAGATATCATTCTGAGGCGCAACAGTTATTACTAACCTCTTCTCCGCCATCCCCTACGTAGGGAATGAGCTAGTCCAATGAATCTGGGGAGGATTTGCCGTAGATAACGCCACTCTTGTCCGATTCTTTGCCTTCCACTTCCTCTTTCCATTTATTATTGCAGCCGCCACTTTAGTTCATATTCTATTTCTCCATCAAACTGGGTCTAACAACCCCCTAGGAATCTCAAGACAAATTGACAAAATTCCCTTTCACCCTTACTTCTCCTTTAAAGATATCGTTGGATTCGTAGTCTTACTTATAGCACTAGTCATATTAACCCTCCTGGGCCCATATCTCCTAGGAGACCCAGACAACTTTGTTCCAGCAAACCCCCTTGTCACCCCTGCACACATTCAGCCTGAATGATACTTCTTATTTGCCTATGCAATTCTCCGCTCTATCCCCAACAAATTAGGAGGAGTTGTCGCTCTAGCGGCCTCAGTGGCCATCCTATTTATCCTCCCATTTACCCACAAAGCAAAATTCCGAAGATTAGCTTTCTACCCCCTTAACCAAATTATATTCTGAGTTATAGTAGTAATTGTAGCCCTCTTAACCTGAATCGGAGCCCGGCCGGTAGAAGACCCCTTTGTTATTACCGGCCAAATCCTAACCGTTGCCTACTTTGCATACTACCTTCTCAACCCCCTAACAACCATTCTATGAGACAAACTCCTAGACTAGTTATTTATCTTTGTAGGTAAAGTAAATGTTTTGAAAGCATTAAAAAAGAGTTCGACTCTCTTAATAACTTTCCTGAAATTTATACAACTAAAGTAGAAGGACTAAGCATACCACCTTTAGTCCCAAAAAAAAAACTAAATAATTTAACGCCACAGGAAGAAACCTTTTCCACGCTAAATACATCAACTTATCATACCGAAACCGTGGCAAAGTGCCTCGCACCCAAATAAAACTAAACCTAATAAAAACCGCCTTCAAATAAAACACAAACCTCCTCAGCTCGCCCCCCAAAAAAATTAAACTAAACAAAACCCTTATAAACAAAATGCTCGCATACTCAGCTATAAAAATCAAAGCAAACCCTCCCCTACTATACTCTGTATTAAACCCGGAGACCAGCTCCGACTCCCCCTCCGCAAAGTCAAAAGGTGTTCGATTTGTCTCTGCCAAACAAGAGGCAAACCATACCAAAGCCAAAGGTAAAGTCAAACCCACAAACCACAAAAATCGCTGATATTCCGTAAACAACCCTAAGTCGAAGCCCCCCACCAAAAACAAAAATCTCAATAAAATTAAAGCCAAACTTACCTCATAAGAAATAGTTTGCGCAACCGCCCGCAAACAACCTAACAAAGCATACTTCGAATTTGAAGACCACCCGGCCCTTATCATAGAATAAACCCCTAAACTAGTACAGCAAAGAAAAAACAAAACCCTCATCTTAAACCTAATGAGCCCCCTGTCAAAAGGAGCCACCAACCACACTAATAGGGCGATAAACAAACTAAAGACCGGAGATAAGTAATAGGGAACAAAATTAGACATTGTAGGCAAAGTTTGTTCCTTAGTAAACAACTTCACCGCATCAGCAAAAGGCTGCAGCAAGCCCATAAACCCCACCTTGTTTGGCCCCTTCCGAATCTGAATATACCCTAAAACCTTACGCTCCAATAAAGTAAGAAAAGCAACAGCAACAAGAACAAAAATCACCAAAATAACATACCTAACTAATTTTACTAATCCTATAATATATTTAATTAACCTAAGTTAAACTCACTCTCTCCAAGTTACTTAAATAATTATTATCTATAGTAATAAACTATATAATTAGATCCTAAATCTAGTGCATTCTTCTGCCAAGATAATAAAATTATTGTTCTTCTTTCCTTAAAAACTATTCCAACTACCTGGTCCTTTCGTACTAAGATAGCCCATAAAAAATTAAAAGATAGAAACCAACCTGGCTCACACCGGTTTGAACTCAAATCATGTAAGACTTTAAGGGTCGAACAGACCCACCACTGAAACTTCTACCCCTCAGGGAAATCTTAATTCAACATCGAGGTCGCAACTACTTTCGTCGATAAGAACTCTCAGAAAAAATTACGCTGTTATCCCTAAAGTAACTTTTTCTTTCAATCCCTAAAAAAGGATCACATTTCTAAACATACTTATTTTAATTTACAAACAGTTACTCATTTATATTCTTGTCGCCCCAACATAATAAATAAAGACTAATTCACTTTAACACCAAAATTCAAAAATTAACCTTATTATATAAAGTTTTATAGGGTCTTATCGTCCCCTTAATATATTTGAGCCTTTTCACTCAAAAGTAAAATTCTACTCCTACAGCTGAGACAGATTATTTTTTGTGCAACCATTCATTCCAGCCTCCAATTAAGAGACTATTGATTATGCTACCTTCGCACGGTCAAATTACCGCGGCCCTTTAAAAATTTTCAGTGGGCAGGCCAGACTCTATATATACTACATACAGACATGTTTTTGATAAACAGGCAAAAATAATACTTGCCGAGTTCCTTCTCCGCATCTTAACTAATTAATACTCTACAGGTATTTCACTGCAACCCTTTAACAAACAAATATACTAATAAAATCATTTTAACTAAATTTTCCTAAATTCAACTTACTCTCTTCTAACTCACTAAAAACCATATAAATTCACCTTAACAATAAATTAACTAGAACGCTTTATAAATCTGGCTGCTCTTAAGCCTAATTTAAAAACAAAACTCTCCACTCTTATAGCAAACACTAAGAAGCTTATCCCTCTTAATCTTTAATCTTATGCTCTCAAAACATAAAAATGAAATTAAATTCCTTTCGAAAAGAACTAGATATACAAAACTCGACTAAAATATCATTACTAAAATTAAATTCCATGTTATTTTACCACATAACCATGCCTTAAACTCTAGATCTTTCTGCTTCGAGATTAAAACAAATAAACTTCCAATTTTGACTATCCCTGATACAAAAGGTACAACACTCTATAATTTCTTTCCTTCAAAACAACTACCTCTTTCTTCTACAATACTACTACACTCTAGTTAAACTCCAACTTTTCTATAACATATACTAAGCCTATAACTTCATTGCTTCTTCAAATATCAAACCTATTTAACTCACACTACACTAACAAGATTTACCCTTAAGCAGCACTTAAACAGTGATCTCTCCAACGTAAGTGAAGTACTTTAACTTTAGCTACAACTTAACCCTAATTCTAGGTGCATTTTCCAACACACCTACTATGTTACGACTTATCTCACATTAAGAGTGAGAGCGACGGGCGATGTGTACATATCTTAGAGCTATTATCATAATCCCTTATTAAAAGACTATTACTATTAAATCCACCTTCAAGGAACTTTTCAATTTCCTCCCAGTATATATCAGTAATAATGTAACCCATTTCTTGCTCCCCTATCGGCTGCACCTTGATCTAATATACTAAAAAACTTATCTCAATAATTCTTTATAAAGATTATCTAATAATGACGGTATACAAACTGACTTACAAAAAGGAGTAAGATTCTTCGTGGTTTATCGTTTATAGAACAGGTTCCTCTAACTCGACTAAAATACCGCCAAATCCTTTAAGTTTCGAGAACATAACTGATTAATACTCAAGTATTCTTAAATTGAAAGATAGTATAACAGGGTATCTAATCCTGATTTAGATCTAAAATTTTATAACCTCAAGAACTTTTAACCAACAGGCCCGCTACACTCAAACACCAAATTTCACCTTTAACTCTCATAGCGCCCCCTGCCAACCAAATCCCTTTAATTATTTAACTTATAATTTTTCGTTTACCCTATCAGTCTAACCGCAGCTGCTGGCACAAATTTAGCCTGAATTTAATTGATTTACTAATTAAAAATTTATTTTATTTCTTAATACCTAACACTGAGAATCCCAAAGTCCTATTTTAATGCCACGACTCTTTCAAATTACTATACATGTACTACAAACAAAAAACAAAAAACAAGCAAGGATCAAACTCACATTGTTAGACCTATAACCAACTAATACAATAAATAAACAAGAAAAAAATAAATATAATTTAATTAGATCATAACATTTAATTAAATGTTGCCCCAAGCAACACATAAAAACAAATCATATTAACTAGAACCTAAAAACACCAAACAAACAAACTCGTCTCTAAATAACTCTAGACTAGAATCTTTACACACCCAACCAAACCCGCTTCATTTCTTTTTTTTTTTTTTTATTGACCAATTTCAGACTGAATTATCATTTATAGGAGTTTTAGATTATTATTAAAGTTAAAGTAAACAACCGATACTTGGTTCCTTTAATGTAATTTTAAAACCTTATTATAAGATTAACCTATATTTAATTATTTAAATTATAAAATTATTTTTAAAGATATATATATTTATTATTCAAATTTTAGACCAATTATTATTAAAGTTAAAGTAAACAACCGATATTTGGTTCCTTTAATGTAATTTTAAAATCTTATTATAAGATTAATCTATATTTAATTATTTAAATTATAAAATTACTATTAAAGATATATATTTATTATTTAAATTTTAGGTTAAATTAAATAATTATTATTAATATATATATGTTATTATTAAAATAAATGTATAATAATATAAGATCAACAATAATTAAAAATACCCTAATCTTTTATTTTTTTAATTCTAAAGAGTTTAAAAAAAAATAAATCCAAATAAGGGTATTTTTAATTATAATATCAACTTAAGTTTATATACTATAAGATGATTTCATATAAAATTTACTATTAATATAATTATATAATATTTTATTTATATATATATATATTCTTAAAAACACTTAATTTTCCCGCCCAAGTTAACTCAAATTCATACGAAAATTTTACTTTCCCCCAAATTTGGCCCCTATCAAATATTCAAACAAACCAATTTTGTTCTTTTATATATATTTTAATTAATTATAATTATAAAAGGTTTTACTTAATCAATTATAATAAAAAACAAAAATTACACTGACCTTTCAGTCACCCTCCTTTCCATCCTAATTTCACATTTTACTTTAATTTTAATACCCCAAATAGTCACTTTCCTAAAAAACTACTCTGAGGGCCCACCAGAGCACCTAAACCACTTTCCTTTACTAAAACTATATGCCATATTTATTATATTACATCTTAACATTATTTTATTCTTATGTTATAGTAAATAACGTGCTTGACAAAAAGATCGTCTTGATGGGACGGAAAATGAGAGGCAGCCTCTCCGTTATTAACCCGCGCAATGTTACCTTATATTTAATGGAATCGCACCAATTCTCTAAAGATCAAAACTTCATGTGCCTCTACACTAAAACATACTCCCCTGCCCAAAAAGATAAGCTAAACTAAGCTTATGGGCTCATACCCCGTCTATGAAGACACCTTCTCTTTTTAATGCGTCATCCTGCCCAAGTTCTTTTCTTCTTTTCCCTCGTTCTTGGAACTTTAATTACCTTTTCCTCCACCTCTTGATTTACTGCCTGACTTGGCCTAGAATTAAATCTCCTGTCCTTCATTCCCATTATCTCTTCCAAATTCAACCAATACTCAGCAGAGGCCTCATTAAAATACTTTTTAATCCAAGCCCTCGGCTCAGCTATCATCTTAGCAAGAGCCCCCTCTTTCCTCTTATTTCAGAGAGCGCCCAACCTCCTAATCTGCTCAGCTCTGCTACTAAAAATAGGAGCAGCCCCCGTCCACTTTTGATTCCCCTCAGTAATGGAAGGAATTAATTGGCCCCAATGCATTATTCTCATAACCATCCAAAAAATTGCTCCTATATTAATGCTCTCTTACACCCATTCCTCCACAACACTCCTTATCATTTTTCTCGCCTCAATTATCTCCAGAGTAGTTGGAAGAGTGGGCGGCCTAAACCAAACCTTAATACGTAAAATTATAGCCTATTCTTCAATCAACCATATAGCTTGAATACTAGCCGCTATCCACCTAAATGAAATTATATGAATAACCTACTTCTTAGTCTACTCTACCGTCTCCGCCTCAATTGTCCTAATTTTACACTCACAGCAAATTTTCCACTTCAACCAGCTCTCAAACTACAATTTCAAAACCCCTAGAGTTAAAATAGTCACCCTTGTATCCTTCCTCTCCCTAGGTGGCCTGCCTCCTTTCCTTGGATTCATCCCAAAATGACTAATCATTCAAGAACTCTCGAACAACAAAGCTTTTATCTGGCTCTTCATTCTACTTGTAAGAGCCCTAATCACCCTGTTCTACTACCTCCGAGTAACCCTCTCAACTTTAACCCTATCTTCCCCAAAAATTAAAACTGGCCTACCCACCACCTCAAAAACCCTAATAAGCTCTATCTTATTTATTAACTTTTTCCCCATTTTTTTACCCCTAAGACTTACTTTCCTCACCTAAGGCTTTAAGTTAACTAAACTAGCAGCCTTCAAAGTTTCAAATAAGAGTTATAATTCTCTTAAGCCTTATCTTAAGCCTAGGTAATCCCTTACATCTCCAGAATTGCAGTCTGGCGTCTTAATTTCCACTACAAAGCCCTAATTAGAGAGATATTTCTCATATATAAATTTACAATCTATCGCCTATTTTCAGCCATCTAATT